TTTGGTAAATCAATTGCGAAATGTTTTTCTAGAATGCCCAATATCTGTTTTACATCTTCGAGGTGAAAATGGTTAATTTTCATAAGATCTTCTTGACTCTTATTCAAAAGGTCTAATAATGTATCTATATTGGACCCTTTGAGGCAATTATAGACCCTGGGAGACAATTCGGATTGATCAATAAAAATCGATTTCAATGCTATTTTTTTTTTGTTTTTTCTGAGTTTATCAAATTTATCGTGAAAAGAAAAAGGGGATAAAGAAACCGTGTGTTGATTGTCCTCTAAAGGTAAGTTTTCTTCTTCCTTATGTAAAAAGGGAATAAATAAATCAATCAAATTCCGGGAGGCTTCATGAAGTGCTTCTTTCGGAGTTAAACTCCCGTTTGTCCATATTTCGAGAAAGAGTATCTCTTGCTTTTCATTCTCATTCCCATAAGAATGAATACTATGATTCACATTTCGAACAGGCATGAATACAGCATCTATAGGATAACTTCCATCTTGAAAGTTAGGCGGCATTTTTAAAAGATATCCGCGATTTCTCTCGATTTCTAATCCAATACACAAATTAATTGGTTCTGTCAAGCTAGCTATATGTTGTGTATTGTCGACGATTTCTACATAAGGCGGTAAGATGATATCTTGAGCAGTTACATATCCAGGACCCCTGACACAAATAGACGCGTCACAAGTTCCATATAGATTACTTCTCAATACAATTTCTTTCAAATTCATTAAAATTTCATGGACCGATTCTTGAATACCCGGTATAGTAGAATATTCGTGGGAGACGTTCTCAGATTTTACACGTGTGATACATGTTCCTTCTATTTCTCCAAGCAAAGCTCTTCGCATTGCAATGCCTATTGTGTCCGCTTGGCCTTTCATAAGTGGAGACAGAATAAAGCGCCCATAATAAAGGCGTTTTCTGTCTGTTCTTGATTCAACACACTTCCACTGTAGTGTCCGAGTAGATACTGTTACTTTCTCTCGAACCATAATAATATTATTTTAGTTGGTTGATTGAATTATTTATTTCTCTTGTTTATCTTGAAATTTCTTCACTGTTCATTTCTAGACACGTCTTTTTTTTGGAGGTCTACAGCCATTATGTGGCATAGGGGTTACATCCCGTACGAAAGTTAATAGTATACCACTTCTACGAATAGCTCGTAATGCTGCGTCTCTTCCCAGACCGGGACCTTTTATCATGACTTCTGCTCGTTGCATACCTTGATCTACTACTGTACGAATAGCATTTGCTGCTGCAGTTTGAGCGGCAAAGGGTGTCCCTCTTCTCGTACCCTTGAATCCAGAAGTACCAGCAGAGGCCCAGGAAACCACCCGACCCCGTACATCTGTAACTGTGACAATGGTATTATTGAAACTTGCTTGAACATGAATAACTCCTTTTGGTATTCTACGTGTACTCTTACGTGAACCAATACGTACATTCCTACGTGAACCAGTTCTCGGTATAGCTTTTGCCATATTGTATCATCTCATAAATATGAGTCAGAAATATATGGATATATCCATTTCATGTCAAAACAGATTCCTTATTTGTACATTGAGTCCTTTAGCGAGTCTGATTATCCTTGTCTTTGTTTATGTCTCGGGTTGGAACAAATTACTATAATGCGCCCCCGCCTACGGATTAGCCGACATTTTTCACAAATTTTACGAACGGAAGCTCTTATTTTCATATTTGTCATTCCTTATCTTAATTCTGAATCTACTTCTTGGTAGAAAATAAGTTTCTTGAAATTTTTCATCTCAAATCATATTGAATAAAAACGCCCTAATCTTTCGAATCCTTGTTTCGGAGTCGATAAATTATACGTCCTCTGGTTGAATCATAACGACTTACTTCAACTTTGACTTTATCTCCTGGCAGTATCCGTATAAAACTACGTCGGATCTTTCCTGAAACATAACCTAGAATCAGCTCTTCATTATCTAACCGAACCCGGAACATGCCATTGGGAAGCGATTCAGTAATTAAACCTTCGTGGATCCATTTTTGTTCTTTCATTTCAGGTAAAGCCCCCCTGAAGTATCAACTAATGGAGGAGAGAGGATATTAGACAACTCACCCTCTTTCTTTTTTTTTTTACAAATAGGAAGAGGTTTCGGATTCCATTTGGATATTAAAAGGATTACCATATATAACACAAAATTTCTCCGCCGATTCCTTCTAGTCGAGCCTCCCGGTCTGTCATTATCCCTCGAGAAGTAGAAAGAATTACAATCCCCATCCCACCTAAAATTCTAGGAATTCGTTGAGAGTTAGAATAGATTCGTAGACCGGGTCTACTGATCCGTTTTAAATTTAAAAAATTTCTATAGGGTCTTTTCCCATTCCTTCTATGTCGAAGGGTTAAAACCAAAAAATAGTTGTTTTTTTCTCGATGTTTTCTGACGTTTTCTAGAAAACCTTCTCGGAAAAGTATTTTAACTATATTTTCGGTAATATTAGTAGATGCTATGCGAACAACTCTTTTTCTATCCATATCAGCATTTCGTATAGAGGTTATTATCTCAGCAATAGTGTCTCTACCCATGATGAACTATAATTATTGGTGCTTCAAAATTGGATATAATCAACATGTTTTTTCTTTTTTTTTTTTCTATTGGTTTATGAATAGGAATTTTTTAAGGTATATGCGTGAGACACAATCTACGAATTTATTTAGTTCTTAATCTAGTTCAATACCCCAAAAGCTATCACGATCTCATTTTTTTTTATAATACCTCGGGAGCTAATGAAACTATTTTAGTAAAATTTAATTGTCTCAATTCTCGGGGGATTGCACCAAAAATTCGAGTTCCTTTTGGATTTCCTTCTTGATCAATCACAACTGCAGCATTGTCATCATATCGTATTATCATACCGTTGTCACGTTTAAGTTCTTTACAGGTACGAACAATTACAGCTCTAACTACTTCTGATTTTTCTAGGGGCATATTTGGTACTGCCTCTTTGATCACAGCAACAATAACGTCACCAATATGAGCATATCGGCGATTACTAGCTCCTATAATTCTAATACACATCAATTCTCGAGCCCCGCTGTTATCGGCTACATTTAAATAGGTCTGAGGTTGAATCATATCAAATTTTTAGTCTATTCTTCCAATGCAAAGGATGAAGAAAATAAAAGAAATATTGTTTGTCCAAAAAAAGAAACCTGCCTTTTTGTTTCATCCCGAAATAATAAATTGAGTTTGTATAGGCATTTTGGATGCTGCTATTAAAATAGCCCGTCTAGCTATATTTTCGCTTACTCCACCCATTTCATATAGTATTCGCCCTGGTTTAACAACAGCTACCCAATATTCAGGGGATCCTTTACCCGAACCCATACGTGTTTCGGCAGGTCTTACTGTAACTGGTTTGTCTGGAAATATACGGACCCATATTTTTCCACCACGGCGTGCATTTCGTGTCATTGCTCGTCGACCTGCTTCGATTTGTCTAGATGTGATCCAAGCAGGTTCAAGTGCCTGAAGAGCATATTTACCAAAACAAATATGATTACCTCGATAAGATATTCCCTTCATTCTTCCTCTATGTTGTTTACGGAATCTAGTTCTTTTGGGGTTATAGTTGATGGTTATTTCGGAATTCCATCTCTACTACAGAACTGGACGTGAGAGTTTCTTCTCATCCAGCTCCTCGCGACTAAAAGATTCAAAATTGAATTTTAATTAATTTGAATAGATATTCGAACATTTTTATATAAAAATTTATAAATAATAGTTTTTTCAAACGTACTAATAAATCTTTATTTTGTCCTTTATACAGGGTTACCGATTCAAAAAAAAGAAAGTTTTCGCGGGCGAATATTTACTCTTGCAATATCTCTTTCAGTCATAGCGCTTATTCGTGACTTCTCAGAATAGATTAATTTATTTCCGGTTTATTTCGCCATCCCGACTGGTGAATCAGTAAGATTCATTTGTTCAATAAAATCTTTTGCATTCACGGGTTTCATCGTTCCCACCGTTTCGTACTTAATGGTTAGGTCAGAATTCTACAACGGAGCTCGTAATCCAATTTATTCTTGAGTCAACCTTCTTAGTCTTTATTGGCTCGAAGCTCTTAATTTTTTTCTTCTCTAAAAAGGATTATTTAATATTTCATTATGGATGAATTCATTAGTATTGATGCTTTATTACACTGTCTTTTATGAGATGACTCATAGACCTTACATATTGGAATTCTATATCATTGATATTTTTTTTCTCTCTTTCTCTCATCCTTCCATTTATCCACCTCTTTCTTCTGTATTTTGCTTTAAACTTAGAATTTCAGTTTATTCAAAAAAAAATTCAGTTGCTACAAAGATATGACCGATTTATCATATCTTGACTGGTTCTTTAGATTCAGATAATACGAAGTGATGGGTTAGTTTTCATACTAGCGGGCCGGTCTTTTTTTTAATCCTAACCCTAAAAAAACCAACGAGTCACACACTAAGCATAGCAATTATATCAAAAGGTCAATCGAATTTTTATTCAACCCTATAGAATTAAGAATTAGAATTGCTTTGAATGGCCAGAAAAAAATGAATGAGTTTGCTTTTTTTTGTTCTATCAATGGAGAGAAGGGAAAAACAATGAAAGTTTTCTTATTCCTCTTCCTTGTCTATAAAAATCCAAATTTTTATGCCTAATACCCCATAGATAGTCCGAACTGTATAGGAACAATAATCAATTTTAGCTCGAATGGTTTGTAGGGGAACCCTGCCCTCTCTGATCCACTCGACACGTGCAATTTCTTTTCCGTCGATACGCCCTGCAATTTGTATTTGAATTCCTTTGGTATCTGCTTGTTCAGTTAATTCAATAGCCTTTTTCATTGCTTTTCGAAATGAAACTCTATTCTTTAATTGTCCGGCTATAAATTCTGCAAGAATATTAGGGTTTCCATAAGGTTTTGCAATTCTTGTGATAACAATGTTAAGTTTTCGGTTCACATAATGAAATTCTTTT